GACCCCGTCCGTCTGTAACCGTGACAATGGTATTATGGAAACTTGTTTGAACATGAATAACCCCCCTTGGTATTTTACGTACACTCTTATGTGAACGAAAACGTCCATATCTACGTGAACCAAAACGTCCATATCTACGAAAACTAATAAAACGAGTTCCTTTTGCCATATTTTACCATCTTCTAAAAATGAGTCCCATATTTTATCATCCTTTTCTCCTCTTCTAAATATGAGTTAGAGATATATGGATATATCCATTTCATGTCAAAACAGATTCCTTATTTGGAATCGAGTCCTTTAGTGAGTCTTATTATCCTTGTCTTTTTTTATGTCTCGGGTTGGAACAAATTACTCTAATGCGTCCCCGCCTACGGGTTAGGCGACATTTTTGACAAATTTTACGAACAGAAGCCCTTTTTTTCATATTTGTCATTCCTTAATCTTACTTCATTTTGAATCTACTTCTTCTTCTTCTTGTTCTTCTTCTTGTTCTTGGAAGAAAATAAGTTTCTTGAAATTTTTCATCTCGAATCGTATTGAATAAAAACCACCTAATCCTCGGAATCATCCTCCGAATCCTTGGGCTTGGGGATGGGGGGGAGTCGATAAATTATACGTCCTTTGGTTAAATCATAATGGCTTAGTTCAATTTGGACTCTATCTCCTTGCATTATCCGTATAGAATTACGCCGGATCTTTCCTGAAATATAACCTAGAACCCGGGCTCCATTATCTAACTGAACCCGGAACATACCATTGGGATGCGCTTCTGTGACTAAACCCTCAACAACCCATTTTGCGTCTTTTTTCTTCATTTTAGATTAAACCTCCTTAAACTATTAATTAATGGAGTCAAAACGATATTAGACAACTCATTCCTTTTCCTTTTTTTTAGAAAAAGTCTCTTGAAACTTCCAATTTCCAAAGATATAAATATTACCATATACAACACAAAATTTCCCCTCCTATTCCGTGGAGTCGAGCCTCTCGGTCTGTCATTATACCTCGAGAAGTAGAAAGAATTACAATCCCTATCCCACCGAAAATTCTAGGAATTCGTTGAGAGTTAGAATAGATTCGTAGACCGGGTCGACTGATACGTTTTAATTTAAAACTGAACAAATTTTTATGGGGTCTTTTCCTATTCCACTGCAGGTTTAAAATCAAAAAGGATTTGTTTTTTTCTCGATGTTTTCTAACATTTTCAATAAAACCTTCTCGGAAAAGTATTTTAACAATATTTTCGGTAATATTAGTAGATGCGATGCGAACCACTCTTTTTCTACCCATATAAGCATTTCGTATAGAGGTTAGTATCTCAGCAATGGCATCCCTACACATGATGAACTAAAATTATGGGTGTCCCAAAATTCGATATAATTAACATGTTTTTTTTTTTTTTTACTATATGTTTTGTTTTATTTTTTTATGAATATGAATTATTAAAGGTATATGCGTGAGATACAATTTACTAATTAATCTAGTTCGGAATCTATTTCTTTCGAATTTCTTTCAAATATCCCACTCTAAAGATATCAGTGATTTCATTTTATAATACCTCGGGAGCTATTGAAAGTATTTTAGTAAAACCGAATTGTCTCAATTCTTCGGGGATCGCACCAAAAACTCGACTTCCTTTTGGATTTCCTTTTTGATCAATGACAATTGCAGCATTGTCATCATATCGTATTATCATACCGCAGTCACGTTTAAGTTCTTTACAGGTACGAACAATTACAGCTCTGACTACTTCTGATTTTTCTAGGGACATATGGGGTGCTGCTTCTTTAATCACAGCAACAATAACGTCACCAATATGAGCATATCGACGATTGCTAGCTCCTATGATTCGAATACACATCAATTTTCGAGCCCCGCTGTTATCTGCTACATTTAAATGGGTCTGAGGTTGAATCATATCAATTTTTCGTCTATTCTTCCAATGCAAAGGATGAAGAAAAAAAGGAATATTGTTTGTCAATAAAAAAAAGAAACTTTCATCCCCAAGACTCATTTCTCTTGGTTTACGTTTTTATCCCGAAATAATGAATTGAGTTCGTATAGGCATTTTGGATGCTGCTATAGAAATAGCCCTTCTAGCTATATTTCTAGTGACTCCACCCATTTCATATAGTATTCTACCGGGTTTAACAACAGTTACCCAATATTTAGGGTCTCCCTTCCCCGCACCCATACGTGCTTCGGTAGATCTTGCTGTAACCGGTTTGTCTGGAAATATACGGACCCAGATTTTTCCACCACGGCGTACATTTCGTGTCATTGCTCGTCGACCTGCTTCTATTTGTCTAGATGTGATCCAAGCAGGTTCAAGTGCCTGAAGAGCATATGTACCGAAACAAATATGATTGCCTCGATAAGATATTCCCTTCATTCTTCCTCTATGTTGTTTACGGAATCTAGTTCTTTTGGGGTTATAGTTGATGCTTGTTTCACAATTCCATCTCTACTACAGAACCGGACGTGAGAGTTTCTTCTCATCCAGCTCCTCACGAATAAAATAAAAGGATTAAAAACATTGAATTGAAAAATTATTAACATTTTATAAAAAATAGTTTTTGTTAGAACGTTCCAAAAAATCTTTATTTTGTTTTGTTCTTTATCCAACCAAGTTTAGCAACTAAAAAAAAATACAAATAAAGTTTTCGCGGGCGAATATTTACTCTTTCAATCTCTATTTCATTTGTAGGACTCGTTTGTGACTTCTCCCAATAGATGAATTGATCTCCGGTTCATTTCGCCATCCCGACTGGTGAATCATTAAGATTCATCTTTTCAATAAAATCTTTTGCATTCACAGGTTCCATCGTTCCCATCGCTTCGTACTTAATGATTAGGTCCGAATTCTACAGTGGAGCTCATAATCCAATTTGTTCCTGAGTCAACCCTCTTAGTCTTTATTGACTCTAAGCTCTTTTTTCTTGATTCGTTTTATATTTAATATGGAATTGAATACTTTCATTTAATTTGAATATTTCAGAAAATAATTTTTTTTTATTATTATTATTTTTGAATTTCATTTATTTCATTATGGATCAATATGGATGAATCAATTCGTATTGATGCTTTATTACACTGTCTTTTATGAGATGACTCGTAAACCTTACATATTGGAATTCTATATCATTGATATTCTTTTTCTTTCTTTCTCTCGCCCTTCCTTTTATCCACACCATTCTTCTTTCATTTCATTTTGTTTTACATCTAATTAAAGTTTATGCAAAAAATTGCAGTTGCTACAAAGATATGACTGATTTATCATATCTTGACTGGTTCTTTAGATTCAGATAATACGAAGTGATGAGTTGGTTATTAGTTCATACTATGAGGGTTGGTCTTTTTTAATCCTAACCCTAAAAAACCAACGAGTCACACACTAAGCATAGCAATTATATTACAAGGTCAATTGAATTTTTATTCAATCCTATAGAATTAAGAATTAGGAATTTAAGAATTAGGAATTTGAATCGCTCATTTTTATTGACCAGAAAAAGAAGGAACGGGTTTCTCTTTTTTTGTTCAATCATTTTTTTTTGTTCAATCAATGGATAGAAGGGAAAGGCAAGTAAAGGTTTCTTATTTTTCGTCTATAAATATCCAAATTTTGATACCCAATACCCCATAGATAGTTCGAATTGTATAGCAACAATAATCAATTTTAGCTCGAATGGTTTGTAGGGGAAGCCTACCCCTTCTGATCCATTCGACACGTGCAATATCTTTTCCGTTGATACGCCCTGCCATTTGTACTCGAATTCCTTCTGTATCTGCTTGTTCAGCCAATTCAATAGCCTTTTTCATTGCTTTTCGAAATGAAACTCTATCTTTTAATTGTCCGGCTATAAATTCTGCAAGAATTTTAGGGTTTTGATAAGGTTTTGCAATTTTTGTGATAGCAATCTTAAGTTTTTTTTTCACATAATAAAATTCTTTTTCTAGATTAATCTGCAATTCTTTTATTTTTTCTTTGATTTTTTTCGGTCGATTTTCTATCGGGAATCCCATAAAGATTATGATCTGGATCGAATCAATTGTTTTTTTAATTTCTATACGTGCAATTCCCTCGACGCGGGCGCGGGCGCGGGAGGATATTCTCATATTCTTTTGTATATAATTTTGGATAAAATCTCTTATTTTTTGATCTTCTTTTAAACCCTTAGAATAATTTTTTGGTTGTGAAACCCAAAGGGAATGGTGACCTTGGGTTGTACCAAGTCTGAAACCAAGTGGGTTTATTTTTTGTCCCATACTATCCGAATACTATCGATATCATGATATATCATGGTTGTATACTTATTTTTTCCATCTAGGTTTTTTTAACGAATATATCTGTTCATATTCATCATCTAAAGATATATCTTTCACTCCAATAGTTATATGACAGGTACGTCTTTTTATCGGATAACAATGTCCTCGAGCTCGAGGTTTGAATTTTTTTCTGGTAGTACCCTCGTTAACTTCAGCGTTACTAATGACTAAATTGACTTTGTTGGAACCTATATTGTAATTAGCATTTGCTGCTGCAGAATAAACCAATTTTAAAATGGGATAACATGCTCTATAGGGCATGAGTTGTAGTATCATAAGTGTTTCCTCATAGGAGCGTCCACGAATTTGATCAATTACCCTTCTTGCTTTGTCAGCCGATAGGGATATATGTCGACGTAAAGCGTATACTTCTGTTTTTTTCTTTCGCATAGGGTTTATCTCCTAGTAATGAATCATAAGTTCAATCATAAGTATCTATTTAGAATAGAATAGCTTTTTTTAAGATTAACGCTGAGATCTATTATCGTTTTTTGTTGGTCTTTTTGTTGGATGTTCTCGGAGGGAATATAAAGTAGGTGCAAATTCTCCCAATTTGTGTCCTGGCATATAACCGGTTATATAAACCGGCAAATGTTCCTTACCATTATAAACAGCAATAGTATGCCCGATCATTGTAGGTATAATGGTACTTGCGCGGGACCAAGTTTTTATTA